GACCATTTGTCGAACAAGGGAGTGAGACGTAATCAAGATAGGATCAGAATCATGAAAATTGGAGTGAGTGCTGACGTGTTCCGACGGGGGACTTAATGAAATAGGAGAAGAAGGTTCATTTAAATAAAAAGTTATATCTTTTCTTTTGCTGGGGGAATCGTTACTGACAGTTCCGGCCCGAAAGAGCCATTGAAGTCGGAACATAAAAATAAGTTGAATTGCGGAAGAATCCATAACTCCATTTTTTTTTATTCCAGTAAAGTAAGTCAATCGATAAAAGGAAAAACAAAGAATAATAAGAAATGACACTCCTGTCATAGGAATGGAAATAGCCCTTCTTGCTGCTTCAATAACAAGTATTTTCGTTTTCAAATCAGATAAATCATTTGATCTATGATTTATTGGAACAAAACAAGGAATGGCCTGGCTAGGTATAGGTACTGGCCAGGCCGGGGGAATAAAAGAACCTTTCGTACGAAATCAAAGAGGTACTCTTTCTATTGGAGATATCTGTTTCGAATCCTTATCTAAATGCAATTGCTGATAAAATTCGTATATATATAGAATAAAGAAAAGAAAGATAAAGAAAGACTTTTATCAATCTTTACTTCACGCGTCACATATGAATTATCCTTTTGTAATTGGGAGAGATGGCTGAGTGGACTAAAGCGACGGATTGCTAATCCGTTGTACGAGTTATTCGTACCGAGGGTTCGAATCCCTCTCTCTCCGTTCCCTCTGATCACTTGAGAGTTATCTTTCGAATTCGAAAAAATCTCGAGCCCTTGTTATCTTAGTTAAATGTATGGAATAGAGAAAATCATAAGAAAATTCAGAAATCAAGCAACGAAAAACTTCTGATTTTTTTATTTTATTCCTCGCGTCCAGGATTACGTCCTGGATCATTAGATAGGAATCCGAAGATGAAGAGAGAAACAAAGAATATCACTACTGTGTAAACGAAGAGTTTGAGAGTAAGCATTACACAATCTCCAAGATCATTTTTGGGGGAAATAAGGGAATAGATTCTCTATTTTTGTACCACATATCCCATTTTGACACCAAGAAATGGAGTGGTTTCTAGAAAAGAAAGGAATTTGCAGGAATTCATTTGTAATAAGATTCTGATTCCTTCGTTACCAAAATGATCTTTCATACCCACAATTAGGTATTGTGAGGGACCATACATAAGGTCTTTGACTTCCGGAAAGTCAGAATGAGAAAATGAGGTGATCCAGATTCATCGCGGCTATCCAAAAGAATTTCAATGTTTGAATCGAGAGTTCATAATGTAAGATTTATCTGATCTTATCAATTGTTAGAATAGAATTTTTCCCTTTTTAGCGAATCAATCATGAATGTTTCTAGGACAGTATTAAAGATCTCATCGAAAACTTACAGCAGCTTGCCAAACAAGGGCTAAGAGAAAAAAGAGTACAGGTATGACTGGCATAACATCTACGATTGGATTGAAAAAAGCATAAGCCTCGGGTAATTTGGCGAAGAAAAAGCTACTCGAATGAAGGGCAGAATTAATACAGATACAGATCAAACTAAAGATATTAAGCATAACAAAAATTTCGCTCTTGTGGAGAATTTCATTATTAGTGAGTTGGGGAAAAATGAAGAAAGAAGAGAAGATAGGCCAAACAAAAAATCCTTCTTTTTCTTTGAACTCCCCCAATCAAAAATCCTTCAATTCTCAAATGAGAATAGAAGGAATCATACTTTCATACAATATCTTAATTGAATTATAGATAATGATCAATGAATTTCTTTTGATTCTACATCTACACGTGTCGAATCCTAGCAACAACCTATTCCATAGATATTTGGGCTGGAATTGACGAACAACCAATATCCATATTAGTGTTATTAGTGTCAAATAGAAATCTCAATGGGGCGTGGCCAAGCGGTAAGGCAACGGGTTTTGGTCCCGTTACTCGGAGGTTCGAATCCTTCCGTCCCAGACCGATTCTATCGGAACAAAGATTGTGCTCTTTTCTTTAACAATCCTCTGTTTAAGAGTGTAATGTTGGATACAATGTGATCCAATCTTTCTTTCTGATTTCTAATGATTCAGAGAAGAATCATATCCTACCTTTCGATCCTGTTTCTGTTTCTCACAAACAGAAACAGAATCGAGTGTCAATGACACGTGGATGGAAATAAATATCTTTTTGATATAGGTAGGATGGGAACAAAGATCAAAGTTCCATTCAAAAAAAAAAAGATTGGGTGGCCATTCAGCGTATGCCCGTCTCCCCCCCGCTCATATTCATATTGAAGTTAGTTAGTCATTTAGAGAAACTTTATGCCCCCTATTTATCAAATTTGGATTCCCACATGATGCATTCTGAGTCGACATGCGGAAGAAAGGTAAAGTAAATGGGGGTAAATGACTAATTTTATGTGGATCCTGAATTCTAAACAGGAGGAGTTCTTGGTACTAATTCCATCACTGGGATTAAAGCTCCTAAGACTGGGGTGGGGCAAAATAAAATAGAAACACCGAATTAATCTGGACCCATTCGGCTTTGTACCTATACAAGATGGTATAGCATCCCATAAGAGGATCTTTTTTTGATTGGCTTTGAGTATGATTCATGATCCCCATAGAATTCGTGTAGATACGAGTTAATTAGCAAAGGAAGGTATCAATTTCAATCAATATCTGTGTCATCCGGATCTCATTAACAAACAATAAAGTTCAATACGGAACAGATGTATTTTCTTTGGACTTAATTGCTTTTATTTTGCATCAGGCTCCAATGAATAATTGGAAATCAATGTAACGATGGGGGGGGGGGGGTTCATAGATTCCATTCACTTTAGTTTATCTTTATGGAAATGGAAAAATTTCTGAACCTGAAATAAAGCAAAATCCGTAGAAAATGAACCATGCCCATATGTAGTTTTATTGTTCTATTTCAGTGACACCGGTATTTCGGTTTCGGTGAAAAAGATTTGTGATCTCTTAAATATACACGATGACCCCCGGTGACAATTGTTCGGTGTATCTGATGGATACGGAAAGGTCATATTCCTACGATTGGGATTTTCTCAATCAGATGAAAGAATAGCGACCTTAATCTTATCTTCCATGAGCTCTTTTCTATCCATCCCCATGAAAACAACTAAATTGGATTTTTTTCTCGACCCATCCATCTGATTTAAATCATTGATGATTCAATTGGAAAAGAAACATGGATTTCTCTTATGATGATCGAATTCGCGTCTCTTTAATCAATGAGATATCTGCTAAACTTTTTAGTTACTCGTTGTGATTGTGCCGACTTGTTGATTTGATTGATTTAGAGATCAAATGAAATTCAGTCTTTACAGGAAAACTTATTTATAGTAATGATAATGATGTCGAAGTAGGAAATTCTTGAAACCATTTTCTTTTTTATGATTCCTTACCTTATAAATCCTCGCTATTCGAAGAAGTGTGAGATTGGTGAATCTATCCTATCGAGTCACTTGCGACTTTTCCGGGTCATTAGAATAGCTTATTTGGTTAATGACTCATTTTATTTTGTTCCAGTATTGGTAATTCCAGTATTGGTAATCGAATTAAAGACTCGTCTTTAGTTTAGTTGTTCGAGAAAGAATTGGAATTGGATCTTTCATGATTGATCGTCCCGAACAATATAACAATATGTTGAAGATGTAGATGTAAATAAGTGTTAAGCAACTCATTTCTTCGTGTTTTTTATAAATGTGTTTCATTCCTATAAAAGAGGTTAATTTGGCTTTTTGCTGAGATTTCCCCAGAGAAATACCTATTCATACATATATAAAAAGAAAGTATGGACTACTATGCACCGATGGAGCCAATGACTATTCATGATTCCATATTGAATCAATTCCATACCGGTCCAAATTAGAGGAATGTTATGGTAAAACTTCGTTTGAAACGATGTGGTAGAAAGCAACGTGCGACTTGAAGGACATGATCGGCTGTGGATTCTTGCATCCACCATTTTTTTATATATCAATGAAGATGCTCTTGGCTCGACATAGTTTGTTCTGTGCCACCAGGACCCCATTGGGGGGGGTTGTAAATAGTACATGATGGAGCTCGAGCATAAATTCTTGATTCATTTATCAGAGGGAAGGATCTAGGGTTAGTGCCAGTCAATAAGTTGGAACAACTTCGTAAGTATATCTTCGATATAGAAATCGCAAATTCGAACAAGTTTCAAATAAAAAAGCAAAAAAAGGAAAATTTGTCGGAATTGGTAAAACTATTTCGATCAAAAGTGTATCACAGGGGAATCAACCATTTGTATGATTCTTCAATAGAAAGAACAAAAGGTATGTTGCTGCCATTTTGAAACAATTAAGGATCACCGAAGTAATGTCTAAACCCAATGATTCAAAGCAAAGATAAAGGATACCGGAACAAGGAAACGCCATTTTCAATTGTCTCAATAACTAGATCAGAATGAGAAAGGAAAATCGATTCTAGACGAGATAAACAAAAGAGGTTAGAGACGGCTCAATAAATGTCTAAGGATTTCCCTTCGAGCTCTTTGAGAATTACCCAACTTGAGTTATGAGTACGAATGAGATTTCTTTTTTTTTATTCCTTCCAAAAAAAAAAAACGACTCAAATCCTAATCTAATTGATGATTTTATGGATCCATTTGCCACTATATACAATACATAAATTCGAATCATTCTTTCTCGAGCCGTACGAGGAGAAAACCTCCTATACGTTTCTAGGGGGGGCATTGTTCATCTATATCTATCCCAATGAGCCATCTATCGAATCGTTGCAATTGATGTTCGATCCCGAAGAGAAGGAAGAGATCTTCGTAAAGTGGGTTTTTACGATCCGATAAAGAACCAAACTTATTCAAATGTTCCTGCTATTCTATATTTCCTTGAAAAAGGCGCTCAACCTACAGGAACTGTTCATGATATTTCAAAGAAGGCGGAAGTATTTAAGGAACTTCGAATTAATCAAACGAAATAAAATTTATGAAATAGAAAAAAAAAGATTGAGTGAAATAACTGGCAATTGAGGGGATTGCCATCAATCAGATGGTTTTCGTTGGGACTCTACGAATAAATAAGGGATCAATCTTGCTATTGTTTGTACTTCTATTGAAAACCAGAGATTTTTTTCCTACTTCTTCTTTATTTATTCCCCCCCCACACACTTCATTTCTTATCTATGTAGTGCCAATCCAACACAAGTCTTTATTTTCTTTATTTCATTTTTTTTTTCTCAAAATTCCATTTCTATTGACAATGGTGTATCGATCAAATATAATTCGATCGTGGATAAATAGATCTATTTATCTACGTCCCATAAGTTTGTTTCTTTACTTCACTAGGTTCGCCGGATTCACTGTGACACAAGAAGTATCTTCTTAAGATAATGAAAAAAAAAAAATGATCAAAACAGGAGGGTCCACAAATTTTTACATCTATCTATATTTATCCGTGAATCCGTTGTATTTGAATCTGATCTGAACATTTTGATGTTCATAATTGATCATCAAATGTTTCTTTTAGATTTGTTGCTAGTTCAATGTTTTGATGGGGTAGGGCAATCCAATCTCTTTATTTATTTATTTATTTTTTGATTCCGATCGTATCTACACACCATATTTATACGGGTTGCTAACTCAACGGTAGAGTACTCGGCTTTTAAGTGCGGCTAGGATCTTTTACACATTTGGATGAAGCAACAGATTCGTCCATACCATTGGTATGGTTTGTAAGACCACGACTGATCCTGAAAGGGAATGAATGGAAAAAACAGCATGTCGTATCAATGGAGAACTCTGAGAATACTTCCTGGGTCGGTAGAAAATCTTGTTTTGATTCTTGGAACGGTACCAAATCAATTCACAGTTTGGTCGAGTGAATAAATGGATAGAGCCCTAATGGCTCCAATTATAAGGAAACCAAAAGCAACGAGCTCGGTTCATAATTCGAATGATTACCCGATCTAATTAGACGTTAAAAATAGATTAGTGCCTTATGCGGGAAAGGGTTCTCCTGTGAGTGGATCATCGATTCCTTTTTTTTTTCATGAATCCTAACTATTAACTATTCTTTCTCTATTATGGAGTGGAGACGAATGTGTAGAAGAAACGGTATACTGATAAAGATAATTTCTTCCAAAGTCAAAAGAGCGATCGGGTTGCAAAAATAAAGGATTTCTAACCATCTCTTGTAACTATAACGAACACAAACAAATTGGATGGAAAGAGAGAGGATCCGTTCATTGGACTCCCCGTCTCCGGGGTATCTATTCTTTTCTTACTATATACCCTGTTCTGACCGTATCGCACTATGTATCATTTGATAACCCAAGAAATCCCCCGTGCCTTTGTATAATTTCAAATGGAGGAATTACAAGGATATTTAGAAATAGATAGATCTAGGCAACAACACTTCCTATATCCGCTTCTATTTCAGGAGTATATCTACGCACTTGCTCATGATCATGGTTTAAATGGATCGATTTTTTACGAACCTATGGAAAATTTCGGTTATGACAATAAATCCAGTTCACTAATTGTGAAACGTTTAATTACTCGAATGCATCAACAGAATCATTTGATTCTTTCGGTTAATGATTCCAACGAATCTATTTTCGTTGGGCACAACAAGAATTTTTATTTTCAAATGGTATCAGAGGGTTTTGCAGTCATTATGGAAATTCCATTCTCGCTGCGATTAGTATCTTCCCTAGAAGAAAAAGAAATAACAAAATCTCATAATTTACGATCTATTCATTCAATATTTCCCTTTTTCGAGGATAAATTATCACATTTAAATCATGTGTCAGATATACTAATACCTCATCCCATCCATCTGGAAATCTTGGTTCAAACCCTTCACTGCTGGATACAAGATGCCCCCTCTTTGCATTTATTGCGATTCTTTCTCCACGAGTATCGTAATTCGAATAGTCTCATTACTCCAAAGAAATCCATTTCTCTTTTTTCAAAAGAGAATCAAAGATTCTTCTTGTTACTATATAATTCTCATGTATATGAATGTGAATCCGTATTAGTGTTTCTCCGTAAACAATCTTCTCATTTACGATCAACATCCTCTGGAACTTTTCTTGAGCGAACACATTTCTATGGAAAAATAGAACATCTTGTAGTAGTGCTTCGTAATGATTTTCAGAAGACCCTATGGTTGTTCAAGGACCCTTTCATGCATTATGTCAGATATCAAGGAAAATCCATTCTGGCTTCAAAGGGGACTCATCTTCTGATGAAGAAATGGAAATCTCACCTTGTCTATTTTTGGCAATGTCATTTTTACTTGTGGTCTCTACCGGACAGGATCCATATAAACCAATTATACAATCATTCCTTATATTTTCTGGGCTATCTTTCAAGTGTACGACTAAACACTTCGGTGGTAAGGATTCAAATGCTAGAGAATTCATTTCTAATGGATACTTCTATTAATAAATTCGAGACCCTAGTCCCAATTATTCCTCTGATTGGATCAGTGGCT